ATACATATTGTGGATTGATCTATCTAAATTGAAGTCTGTATCTTTATTAGAATTATAGTATAGCACAACTTTCGACACTACAAAAAAGCACTAATCTAATAGATAAATGAAAAGTATAGCATGGTAGAAAGAAATATATGAATCTTTCTACCATACTATCCAATTTCATCGAATACTGCTGATTCTAGCCTGCTCATTTCATTTAAGAAACGAAATTGGAATCCTTTTTTATTTCCATTTTTTCAATCATTGATAAAGAAGTTAAGTTTCATTCAAATTTATCATTTTGGCTAACCGTTTTTACATAGATTATAAGTAAAAAGGCAGTAGGAACTAGAATGAAGAGTGCAGTAGCAATAAATGCGAGAATATTTACTTCCATAATCTCATCGTTTTTTTACTTCGCAATAACTCGGGATTTCATCCCATAGAGATGATCCATTTTTCGCCTGTCAATTCAATGGGATGAATTACATCTTTATTTATATCAAGAATACCAATATATGAGTGATCATATCAATTCGCCGTTGCGAATTGAATAGTATAACATAGGAAGATCCTTTATCCATACTGAATCCAAAATATATATATATATATATAAAAGAAAAAAGAACTAAGAATCATAAGAATACCTATTGAGAGTGAAATTCGATTGTCTTCCTTTTCCCAGACCAGAAAGTGGAAGGATGAATTGATCCATTATATAGTGGTTATCGGATCTATCGGGACTGACGGGTCTCGAACCCGCAGCTTCCGCCTTGACAGGGCGGTGCTCTAACCAATTGAACTACAATCCCAAGGAACTAAGATCTACAGTATCCTTTTTTTTATGAATAGATCCTTGGAGCAAATACTTTTATGCATACCTCTTCCGGTTGATCCACACCGTACTCCATTCTTGGAAGATGATACACACTAACTAGCTAACAGCCCGCCTGGTGCTACGTCGTAGGCACATTGAGAACGTAGATAATTGTAACCATATACATATAAAGGGAGACCCCTTCTCCCCTCCAAGGGAGAGAAGAGTGGGGACTATAACATTCCAAATAATAACATTCCAAATAATAACATTCCAAATAATAACTATAACATTCCAAATAGTCACATCCAAATAATAACTATCAATAGAAAGACAAGAATGACACTGGCAGAAGAGTAGAAGAGTAGAAGAAACGAATCAAGAAGAAACGAAACTCCGTAATCTTTAGGAAACTATGGAAAGAAAAGAATTGCTGGTTTAAATCAATTAGAACCAAATCCCTCCTTTCCACGAATGGCTGGTTTAAATCAATTAGAACCAAATCATTGAGGAAACACAAATGGTTGAAATTTATTATAAGTATAGTCAAATTATGGATGAAACGCAAGTGGTTGAAATCAATCGGGAGCGACCCCATTGGGGGGGGAGATTCTGATCATCCCATACGGGATGAATCCTTTCCCTTTCCCATACCCTAATACTTCGTCACTACTAGCCTCTGTTTCAACTAACTAAATGAAATTCTTTATTTTAAAAACTATCTATCCGTCTATCTAAAAAATAGATGGAGTATATTGCGCGATAACTAAATAAATAACTTATAGCTTCCTTATGTGTCATGATCTCGACTATTAATGAATATGTATATCGATCCTTATTGGTTCATTTCTAGAATGGATACTCGTCTTTATCATGTGCCAGGAACCAGATTTGAACTGGTGACACGAGGATTTTCAGTCCTCTGCTCTACCAACTGAGCTATCCCGACCATTCCCCCTTCTGGGGCATCATCTACTCATTTTCATAGAGAACTTCAATGAAAAGGACGAAAAGAATTTCTTTGGTCTTCAAAAAGAAGGACTTTGTCTCTAAGTTTATTTAAGTTTTAGTACGTGTAATGATATTCTATTGATTGTGAATCACTCATACGTATATCACAAGACTTTTGATAAGGGAAATTCCGTCCGGGGCCTTTAGCCTTTTTGAAATTGAAAACAAAAAAAATAAGGAACATAACCACCTTCAAACTGTTAATAAAAAAAGGATAACTAGTTAGGGAGTGAAATAAGCTTTTGGGGATAGAGGGACTTGAACCCTCACGATTTTTAAAGTCGACGGATTTTCCTCTTACTAGAAATTTCTTTGTTGTCAGTATTGACATGTAGAACGGGACTCTATCTTCATTCTCGTCCGATTAATCACAAAAGATCTATCAGACTATGGAGTAAATGAATATTGGATTCTTTTTTCAACTTGGAATCGATTCCCCTCTTCCATTTTTTCATTTCAGATTCTAAAATTTTTATTTAGATAGAATTATCTATTTTCTAATATATATTTCAGATTCATATTCTATCCAATTTCATTCATATTATCTTATTATATATATCAATTTATATATATATATACATAAACGTACGGGTTGTCATTAATCATTTGATATAGTTCACTACGTATATGCTTTACCCTTTTTTTTGAATTGGAGTTTTGATGGAAGAATTCTTATAAGAACAAGTCAACCTCATTTGTTAGAACAACTTCCTTTGAGTCTCTGCACCTTTCCTTTTTTTTTATTCTTGCTTTCTGAACCCTTATTTTTTGCTTTTTTTTTAAAGGAGTTGGCTCAGGATTGCCCATTTTTATTAATTCCAGGGTTTCTCTGAATTTGAAAGTTTTCACTTAGTAGGTTTCCATACTAAGGCTCAAGCCAATTAAGTCCGTAGCGTCTACCGATTTCGCCATATCCCCCTTTCTTTGTTTGAAAATTCGAATCTCAGTGGAATGTCTTTCCCCTTTCTTTTTTATTCTTTTATGTCGGAACCGTAGAATTGATACGGATTACTATACCGATTACTAGACCGAAAGGTCTTTATTTCAGCTTTATCGATTCGAAATTCTTAGAATTCAAATTTCTTTTATTATAAAAGAATAAAAAAGAATAGTTAATAGCTAAGCCTAAACTAAGATCTAGTTTATCGAATTCCTATGTATGTAGAATTTCTGTGAGCCCGCTTAGCTCAGAGGTTAGAGCATCGCATTTGTAATGCGATGGTCATCGGTTCGATTCCGATAGCCGGCTTTTCTCTATTTTTTTTGTATTTGTTCGATTTTTTTTACATGATGAATAAAATTTCGAAATCAAAGAACAAAAAATAAGGTCCCCTTTCCTTTTAGTTTACTTACATATTGAAAAATACAAAAAAAATGGATTCGTATACGATATTTATACAATAAAAATTCATTTCATTCTATTCTACTTCAGGGAATTTCGCTTCATTTATTATTAAGTTCAGTTTTAATTTCGATTTCTTTTGTAAAATGAAATATAAAAAAAGAAAATAAAAGAATAAAAAAGAAAGGAGTCTTTATGTCGCGTTACCGAGGGCCTCGTTTCAAAAAAATACGCCGTCTGGGGGCTTTGCCTGGATTAACTAATAAAAGGCCTAGAGCCAGAACTCATCTTAGAACACGTTACAGGAAAAGATCTCAATATCGTATTCGTCTAGAAGAAAAACAAAAATTGCGTTTTCATTATGGTATTACAGAACGACAATTACTTAAATACGTGCGTATCGCCAGAAAAGCCAAAGGGTCAACAGGTCAGGTTTTACTACAATTACTTGAAATGCGTTTGGATAACATCCTTTTTCGATTGGGTATGGCTCCGACTATTCCGGCAGCCCGTCAATTAGTTAACCATAGACATATTTTAGTTAATGGTCGTATAGTAGATATACCAAGTTATCGTTGCAAACCCCAAGATACTATTATGGCAAGGGATGAACAAAAATCCAGAACTCTAATTCAAAATTATCTTGATTCATCTCCCCCTAAGAAATTGCCCAAACATTTGACCCTTCACCCATTCCCATATAAAGGATTAGTCAATCAAATAATAGATAGTAAGTGGGTCGGTTTCAAAATAAATGAATTGCTAGTGATAGAATATTATTCCCGTCAGACTTAACCCTAAATAAAATACAAAGCAAAGAATTTGGCCCCTTTCTTTTGCCAAAGTAAATTGACTTAAGGTTTAAAGTCAGGGGTTTGATCCAGATTTTCTCCGACTCATATATCCTACCCCGCCCTGTATTTTTCCTATGCATGTATCATAGATCGGCAGAAAGATTTTCATTCCTTGCCCGTACTTTACTTTCCAGTATTTTACGTACCGCAGCAATGAAAAATAAAATATATATATAAATAAAAGAAGGACCTAACTGTTATGTTCTACTACTTAATTGAATGGTATTTCTTGTTGGTTGATTTGTTACAGTTAGGAATGTTGGCGAATTAGGCGAAAGTACGGAAAGAGAGGGATTCGAACCCTCGGTAAACAAAAGCCTACATAGCAGTTCCAATGCTACGCCTTGAACCACTCGGCCATCTCTCCTACACAATGATTATGACTCAGAAACCGAAGAAATAGCGAGAAATTACTAGAATTCATATTTCTATGAATACTTTCGATTTCGACTAAAATTCCATAAAAATTCGAAAATTCCTTTCTAGTTTTAAAGTTCTCGCTAACAAATCCTTTATCTCATCGATCTATTACAAATTCCGGGGATATTTCTATTTGATTTTATAGTGTATACTCGCTATGGACACAACAAAAAGAAACAGTTATTCTATTGATTTCCATCATAGAATGATTCTTTTTCCTTTACTCTTTGGATCATAATTCAGAGGAGCAATTTGAGTATTTGGAATAAATAAAAATAAAAGATTTATTCAATCTATTTTTTTAAGTTATTTCGTATTTTCTATCTCATTAGAAATGAAAAAGAAGAAAAGTTATAAAGAGATACCCATGCCTAGAT